TTGGATTATTTGAGGCGGTCGAGTAGCAGGTTAGTTGGTTTAGGGCTTAGCCTGCTGTATATGGGCACTTAACATGTTTTCTGAAGGGTAGGGGTTAGTTGTGCTGTTTGTTTTGGTTAGGTTCTTATGGGAAGAAAGAGAAATGTTAATAGTAAAATTCTACTTCATCGTTATGCGCACCAGAAAATGGAAGTGGTAAAAATGGGAGCGAAGGTAAAATTGTGTAAAGTTAAATGGGCAAATTCTAGTTAATTGTTTATTATGTCCTGAAACCATTGACTGAATAACACCTTAGTGGGTAGGTTGGGGGCCAAGACATTCAATTTCCACCCGATCATAGCATAAGGTCTGGCAGAGCACAGACAGGTCCCACAGGACGGGTAGCGGGACTCCTACCGGAGCCTACGGCAATGCTGAGGATTTCTCTCCCCCCCCCTTTCCCCATCCAGGCACTACATGCATCCAGTGACGCGGTTAAGAGGGTGATAGCGCTACACCATCGTGATGTCTTATTTAAGAGGAACGTATGCACGGTCTTAATGATATGGCCCTGAGGTAAGAACCAAATGCCAGATATAGTTTCACTATAACCAAGCCCTGTCTATATGGGCCCGGAGCGAGAAGAGCCGCAGAAGTGGGCGGGTTGCTGATTTCACGGAGGTTGGTAGATTAAGAGACCAAATAGGGAAGGGGATATCCATGGTTACAAGGACTGTAGAATTAAAATGTGCTATGTCCGATCAATGACTTAATGTACGAATGTACGATTAATGATTTACGTTACTGTACGATATCCATGGGGACATACCTTTATGGGGAATTAACCTGTTATGTATCATGGTCCTATATGAAATTATAATCCTTGCTTATAAGCATATTGAGGACGAATTATGCACGTTTTGGCTTAATGTACTATGTATAATTAAGCATTTCCAGTACTGTACATTATTCATGGGGCTAAACATTAATGCACTAATTACATAGGGTGGTAGTATTATGTATGCTTAGAAAACAGATAATTGTTAGTCCATCAATAATATAAGTTAATGTAGTTTGTTACTCAGAGAGTAGTTTAGGATTAGAACTTCAGCTTTGGGTGTTGGCGGCAGAACTAGGTGTTCTCTCTCTGATGTCCTGGGGAGCGGGTATGTCTCCTTTTCTGGTTTACAAGACCAGGGTAATAGGTTATACTACAAGGACTTTACCATTTGAGTAGTTTGTTTTCGATTAGGGCTGAGAGGGGAATTAGGGCAGTGATAATAAGAAAATATATGATAGATGCAATTTGACCAATGATAGTAAATGGGTATTCAACTGGTTGGCCTCCGATTCATGTAAGTGCAAGTAGGTTGGCTGTTAATACTCAGAATATGATTTGGGTGATTGGTCGAAATGTTATGCTTTGTTGGTTTGACAGGTGTGTGGTTGGAATAGTTATAAGGACTAGGATGGAGAGTACAAGGGCTAGTACGCCTCCGAGTTTATTAGGGATAGATCGCAGGATTGCGTATGCGAATAGGAAGTATCATTCTGGTTTAATATGGGGAGGGGTACTGAGAGGGTTTGCTAGTGTGTAATTGTCTGGGTCGGTTAAAAGGTCTGGTATAAATAGTGTTAGGCTTATTAGAAGTAGGAGTAGAAGGATTAGTCCTAGAATGTCTTTAATTGTATAGTATGGGTGAAATGTAATTTTGTCAGGGTTAGACGTTACTCCTGACGGGTTGTTTGAGCCTGTTTCATGTAAGAATAATAGATGAATAGTCGCTAGTGCTGCGATGATAAAGGGTAAGATAAAGTGGAAGGTAAAGAATCGTGTGAGGGTGGCTTTGTCTACTGAGAAGCCGCCTCAAACTCACTCTACGAGGCTGGATCCGACATATGGAATGGCTGATAGGAGGTTTGTAATCACCGTAGCCCCTCATAATGATATTTGGCCCCATGGGAGAACGTAGCCTATGAATGCTGTGGCTATTGTTGTGAGGAGTAGAATTGTACCGATGTTTCAAGTTTCTCGAGAAAGAAAGGATCCGTAGTAGAGGCCTCGTCCAATGTGAAGGAAGAGGCATATGAAGAATATGGAGGCACCGTTGGCATGCATGTAGCGGATTATTCATCCGTGGTTTACGTCTCGGATGATGTGGGCTACTGAGGAGAAGGCTGTCTGGGTGTCTGGGGTGTAGTGTATAGCTAAGAATAGGCCTGTGGTGATTTGAATAATTAGGCAGGCTCCTAAGAGGGAGCCTAAGTTCCATCAGAAAGAAATGTTGGATGGTGTAGGAAGGTCGATAAACGAGTTATTAATGATTTTTGTTAAAGGGTGTGTTTTGCGGGGTGAGGTCATTGTGATTCTTATAGTTGAAGTACAACGATGGTTTTTCATATCATTAGTCATGGTTGTAATCCATGTAAGAATAATGACATACGCTTTATTTTCATTGAGTGTAACTTTAGTAATAGGGTTTGTAGGGTTTTGTTCTAAGCCTTCTCCTATTTACGGGGGATTGGTGTTAATTTTTAGTGGTGCCGTTGGTTGTGCGATTACGTTATATTTTGGTGGGTCTTATATGGGACTTATAGTTTTTTTAATTTATTTGGGTGGTATAATGGTTGTTTTTGGTTATACTGCGGCTATGGCGACTGATGAGCATCCTGAATCGTGAGTATCAAGTGTTGATATTTTAGGAATGTTTGTGTTGGGTATAATGATAGAGACAATAATGCTTATGGTGTTGGGTGGTGATTATAAGCAAACGGTGGAGGTTACTATGAATTATAAGACTGTAGCTAGTTGAATAATTCATGAGGGAGAAGGGCCAGGATTGATTCGTGAGGATCCGACAGGTGCTGGTGCTTTATATAATTATGGTGTTTGAGTTGTTTTGGTTACTTGTTGGGCGTTATTTATAGGTATGCATATTGCAATTGAGCTAACTCGGGGTGGAGGTTAGATGGTTAGTAGTAATGCTAGGGCAGGTGTAATTAGGAATGATAGAAAGTATAATTTGATTAGACCCTTTTGGGTAGAAGTGATTATGGAGATAGAGCTTTGAGTTTGTGCAGTTATTTTTGGTATGGATTTTTCAAGTCAGAGTAGATCTAGTAAGGCGGAGGCGAAGTTTTGGCTTGTTGCCAGGCTTGAGTGGGGTTTTAGGCGATGAGTAGTGGTTGAGTAAAAGCCTAATATGTTAGAAAAGTAGTAAGTTTTTACTGGGGTGCTTAATTTTACATTGTTAGTCATAAGGCTAAGTTCTATTGCTAGAAGGAGTCCTAAAGTAGTTGTGCCTAGAGCTATGAGTTTGATATAGTAGGGCATAGTGATTTGGGAGCATGAGGCAGGAAGGACGCAATTAGAAATAAGAAACCCAGCGAAGATACTACCCACTGCTAGGCGATTGATTGGGTTTTTTAATAGTGGGTTATTTTCGTTAATTGAAATAAGAGTTGTAAAGCGAGGGTATCCTGTTAGGGTGTAGAATATAATACGGATACTGTATATAGCTGTGAGGGAGGTGGCTACAAGGGTAGTCGTTAGGGCTCAGGCGTTGGTATACGACGTGTTGGCGGCTTCGATGATTAGGTCTTTTGAGTAGAAGCCTGCGAGGAAGGGTGTTCCCATAAGTGCAAGGCTGCCAATGGCAAGTGATGAGGTGGTGAGGGGCAGGGCTTTGAGTAGTCCGCCCATTTTTCGGATATCTTGCTCATTGTTAAGACTGTGGATGATGGATCCTGCGCATAGGAATATTATGGCTTTAAAGAAGGCATGGGTGCAGATGTGAAGAAAGGCTAAGTGTGGTTGATTGATACCGACTGTTACTATTATAAGACCTAGTTGGCTTGAGGTTGAAAAGGCTACGATCTTTTTTATATCGTTTTGTGTTAGGGCGCAGATTGCTGTGAATAAGGTGGTAATAGCTCCTAGGGATAAGGCGAGTGTTTGAATGAGCGGGTTATTTTCAGTTATAGGGTAGAAGCGAATGATTAAGAAAATGCCGGCTACAACTATAGTGCTGGAATGAAGGAGTGCTGAGACAGGGGTTGGTCCTTCTATGGCAGAAGGTAGTCATGGATGAAGACCAAATTGAGCTGATTTTCCTGTTGCTGCTAGGAGGAGGCTTATTAGGGGAAAGGTGTTGGGGGTGGAATTTAGGATAAATATTTGTTGAAAGTCTCATGAGTTGGAGTATAGAATGGATCATGTTATTGCTAGAATAAAGCCGATATCCCCGATGCGGTTGTATAAGATTGCTTGTAGAGCTGCTGTGTTGGCGTCTGTTCGTCCGTACCATCAGCTGATTAGTAGGAAGGATATAATTCCCATTCCCTCTCATCCGATAAAAAGTTGAAATAGGTTGTTAGAGGAGATTAAGATTAGTATTGTAATGAGAAAAATGAGTAGATATTTAAGGAATTGATTTATGCTTGGGTCTGAGCTTATATATCATACTGAGAATTCTACAATTGACCAGGTAACGAATAGCGCCACAGGGGTAAATATAATGGAGAAGAAGTCTATTTTGAAGCTTAGGGATAGTTTGATGGTTTGGATAGTTATTCAGTGTCAGTTTGAAATTATTGATTCTTGGCCTGTAAGGATGAACAATATTATAGAGAGGGTACTGGTAATGAGGGCGTAGATGATGGCTAGTTTTACGTAGTGCGGGTATAGTGTGCTTTTGTTAGGGCTAATGAAGGTGGCTAGGATTGGTGCTAGTAGGGTAATTAGTGTTATTAGAGTGATGGAGAAGTGTATTATTACTTTTATTTGGAGTTGCACCAATATTTTTGGTTCCTAAGACCAATGGATAACTACTATCCTTTAAAAGTTGAGGAAGCCAAGTTGTTAGACTTGGGAGCATGAATTAGCAGTTCTCGCGCACTTTCTCGGTAATTAAGAAGTTATATTCTTCTATTATTAGATTCACAATCTAATGTTTTAGCTAAACTATAATTACAAGGTGAGGGTCCTATAATTACCTTGGGGCTCAAGGTAAGGAGGAGGATTGGTGATATATGTATAAATATTAGCACATTTTCTCGTGTAAATATTGGTTTTATATTGCTGGTGCTATATGTAAGTGGACCTCGTTGTGTGGAGGTATACATATGAAGTGAGTAGAGTGCTGTGATTAGTATATTAAGTCCTGTGAATATAACAGTAAAGTTGGATCAAGAGAAGGAAGATACGATTGTGAGTAGTTCTCCTACTAGGTTAATAGCTGGTGGTAGGGCGAGGTTAGCGAGATTTGCTAGGAGTCATCAGAGGCCTAGAAGTGGGAATAGTGTTTGGAGCCCTCGAGTAAATGTTATTGTTCGGCTGTGAATTCGTTCGTAATTTGAGTTTGCTAGGCAGAATAACATAGATGAAGTAAATCCATGAGCGATTATTAGGACTATTGCGCCGGTGAAGCTTCAGGGGGTTTGGATAAGGATAGCTAGGATCACGAGTGCTATGTGGCTGACGGAGGAGTAGGCAATAAGTGATTTTAGGTCTGCCTGTCGTAAACAGATTAGGCTTGTTATAGTTATACCTCAGAGGGATAGGATAAGGAAAGGGTAGTTTATTTTTTCTGTTAAGGAGTTTAGAATGGGGATAATTCGTATTATGCCATAGCCACCTAATTTGAGTAGGATTGCTGCGAGTACTATTGAGCCAGCAATTGGGGCTTCGACGTGGGCTTTGGGTAGCCATAGGTGAAGTCCATATAGGGGTATTTTGACTATAAAGGCTATCATGCATCCCAATCATATGATATTGTTAGTCCAAGAGGGTAGGAGCTCTTTGGTTTTAATTATTATTGTTAATATGTTTAGGGAGCCTAGGTTATCTAGGTAAAATAGTAGTGTGATGAGAAGTGGAAGAGACCCTATTAGTGTGTAGAATAGGAAGTATGAGCTAGCATGGAGGCGTTCAGGTTGGTAGCCTCAGCGGGAAATAATAATTAGGGTGGGGACTAAGGTAGTTTCAAATAAGATATAAAATAAGATTAGTTCTGTGGCCGTAAATGTTATAATTAGGGAGATTTGTAGTAGAATCAATATTGAGATATATACTTTTTTTCGGGAGGGGGAATTATGGTAGAGGTGGTGTTGGGTGGCTAGGGTTATCAGTGGTAGCAGTCAGGTTGTTAGGGCTAGGAGGGGTGCTGTTAGTGAGTCTGAGAAGGAGATTAGTGATAGATTGTATGGGTTGTTGGGTATGTATAGGAGTATAAGGGTAAGGATGCTGATTAGTAGGCTTCAAAGTATTATGTTAACTCATAGTATGTGGTCTTTTGATAGTCATGTTATTGGGAATAATATAGTTGTTGGTAAGATAATTTTTAACATTGTAGAAGGTTTAGGTTTTGTACGTAATCTAGGCCATATAAATTGGAGATCAGGACTAGCAAAGCTAGGCCTACTGCGGCTTCACATGCGGCGAACACTAGGAGGGCAATGGGTATTATGTACATTAGTACTAAGTGAAGATTTAAGGTTATTAGTGTTGTTATGATGAACAGTGATAGTATTATGCCTTCCAAACATAGTAGGGATGATATTAGGTGGGATCGGTAGACTGACAAGCCTAATAAGGATATGAGATATGCCAGAGTAACATTGATGTATATTAAAGGCACTTTGGTGTATATGAGTTATCATAGTCTAATGAGTCGAAATCATTTGTTTTGGTTAAACTATACACCTATTGGGCTCAATCTAGGCCTTTTTGGGTTCATTCGTAGGCTAGTCCTAATGCAAGAATGATTAGTAGAATTAGAATTACATTAATTGTTAATATTAGGTTATTTGTCTGTATTGTTCATGGTAGGGGCAGTAGTAGGGCAATTTCTAGGTCAAAGAGGAGGAATGTAATGGCGACTAGGAAGAATTTTATGGAGAAGGGTAGGTGTGCAGAGGTGGTAGGGTCAAAGCCACATTCATAGGGATTATATTTTTCTACATATAAATTTAATTGGGGGATTCAGAATGTAATAATAATTAGTAGTAGGGTTAATGAAATACTGGTTAGTAGGCTTAGTGTGAGGTAAATTACTCTCTCTCGGGTCTGTCGAGGCTCACTGATTGGAAGTCAGTGGTACTGTTTATACTAAGAGAGTAGGATCCTCATCAGTAGATAGAGATATAAAGGAATAGTCATACCACATCTACGAAGTGTCAGTATCATGCGGCAGCTTCAAAGCCAAAGTGGTGGCTAGGTGTAAAGTGGTGCAGTTGTTGGCGAATATAGCATATTGTGAGGAAGGTAGTTCCAATAATAACGTGGAGTCCGTGGAATCCTGTGGCTATAAAAAATGTAGAGCCGTAAATTCCATCTGAGATGGTAAAAGGGGTTTCTGAATATTCTGATATTTGTAGCAGGGTGAAATAAATTCCTAGTGCAATTGTTATGGCTAGAGCTTGAGTTGATTCTTTTTGGTTAGCTTCTATTAGGCTGTGATGTGTTCAAGTGATTGTGACTCCTGATGCTAATAGTACGGCTGTGTTTAGAAGTGGGACTTCTATTGGATTAAGGGGTAGAATACCTGTAGGGGGTCAGTGTCCTCCTGTTTGTGGAGTCGGAGCTAGGCTGGAGTGGTAAAATGCTCAGAAGAAGCCAGCGAAAAAGAATACTTCTGAAATGATGAATAAAATTATTCCGTATCGAAGGCCCTTTTGAACGGGCGGAGTATGGTGACCTTGATATGTGCTTTCTCGTACAACATCACGTCATCATTGGAATATTGTGGCTATGCTGGCTAGTAAGCCGGCGGTTAGGAGAGGGGTGAGGTAGAAGTGGAATCATATAATTAGGCCGGAAGTTAATAGGAAGGCAGAGAGAGCTCCTGTTAGTGGTCAGGGGCTTGGGTTAACCATGTGGTAGGGGTGTGTTTGGTGGGTCATTATGAATTATTGTGCAGGTAAAGACTGACTAGAAGTGTAAAGACGTAGGCTTGGATTAGGGCTACGCCTAATTCTAGGGTAATTAGTAAGATAATGACGATAATAGTAACTAAAGAGGAGGAGAGGTAAATAGATAGAAGGGTCAGTGAAGCAGTCCCTAATAGGTGCATTAGTAGGTGACCTGCTGTAATGTTTGCTGTTAGTCGTACTGCTAGTGCTACTGGTTGGATAAAGAGGCTAATGGTTTCAATGATGATGAGCATTGGGATGAGTAGAGTTGGTGTTCCTTGGGGCAGAAAGTGAGCAAGGGATGTTTTTGTTTTAAGTCGAAGTCCTATAAGTACGGTTGCTATTCATAGTGGAATTGCTATACCAATATTTATTGATAGTTGAGTGGTGGGTGTAAATGCGTAGGGTGTGAGTCCGAGAAGGTTATTTAAGGAAATAAAGGTAATTAGGGTTAGGAGCATTAGAGATCAGGTTCGTCCTGTAGTAGAATGGGTTATTATTATTTGTTTTAGTGTGAGCTGGATTAGTCATTGTTGAATGGATGAGAATCGGTTGTTGATAGTGTTGTTAGGGGGTAAGATTAGTATGGAGGGAAATATAATAATTAGCACTGTTAGGGGTATTCCTAGGACTACTGGGATATTGAAGATGGTGAATAGGTTTTGGGTCATTTTGGTTTTCAGGCTGTTTTATATTCTTTTGTTTTAGTTGATTTAAATAGTGGGTTAGTGTGGGAGATGAAATTTAGCATTTTTAGTTGGGTAATATAGAAGAGGGTTACGATTATTGATAAGATCACCATTGGTCATGGTGAGGTGTCTAGTTGAGGCATTCACTGTAGAGAATAGGTTTTCTCAGTCTTTAACTTAAAAGGTTAATGCTAGATAGCTTTACAGTGATACAATATACAAGTATGAGGCTCATACTTCGAAATCTTGGAAGTAAATAAATTCTAAGACGATAGGCATAAAGCTATGGTTTGATCCGCAGATTTCTGAGCATTGCCCATAGAATAGTCCTGGTCGTATAGAGGCTAGTATAATTTGATTTAGGCGTCCTGGGATTGCATCTGTTTTAACGCCCAGTGAGGGGACAGCTCATGAGTGTAAGACGTCGTGTGATGAGACTAATATGCGGATGTCTGCTTCTATTGGGAGGGTTGTTCGGTTATCTACTTCAAGAAGTCGAAATTCGCCTGGTTCTAGAAAGTATGTTGGTATAATGTAGGAGTCGAAGGCTAGGTCTTCGTAGTCTGAGTATTCATAGCTTCAATATCATTGGTGGCCAATTGCTTTTAGGGTCAGGTAGGGTTTAATAAACTCATCAGTTATGTATAAGATACGTAGGGATGGGAGAGCGATTATGATAAGGATAATTGCAGGTAAGATGGTTCAGATTATCTCAATCTCTTGAGCATTTATAGTGCTAGTGTGGGTTAATTTTGTGGTAAGCATTAGAGACATAATATATAAGACTAGTGAGCTAATTAGGAAAATAATTATGAGGGCGTGGTCGTGAAAGGCGATAAGTTCTTCTATAATAGGGGATGTAGCGTTTTGTAGGCCTAGCTGGGCTGGTGTTGCCATTAAGATATATAGATTTTTGGTCTATAATTTAACTTTGACAAAGTTATGTAATTGTTTTACTAATATCTTGTTGAAAAAGTCATAGGGTCTATGGGGTTGGCTTGAAACCAATTTTTGGAGGTTCAAATCCTTCCTTTTTCGTCTAGAGTTTTACATAAGTAGACTCCTCAAATGTGTGGTAGGGGGGAGGACAGCCGTAGAGTCATTCTAGGTTGGTAGATGTTTGTTCAATAACTAGAACTTTTCGCTTTGAGGAGAAGGCTTCCCAAATTATAAAAATTATTAGAATTACTGCTACTAATGAAATGAATGAGCCCACAGATGAGATAATGTTTCATGTAGTATATGCATCGGGATAGTCTGAGTATCGTCGGGGCATTCCTGATAGACCGAGAAAGTGTTGTGGGAAGAAAGTTATGTTAACGCCTACGAATATAATGGTAAAATGAATTTTAGCATAGGTTTGGTCAAGTGTGTAGCCCGAGAATAATGGGAACCAGTGAATAAAGCCCCCCATAATAGCAAATACTGCTCCCATTGATAGGACGTAGTGAAAGTGAGCTACCACATAGTACGTATCATGTAATACGATATCTAATGATGAGTTAGCTAAGACAATTCCTGTTAGCCCGCCTACGGTAAAGAGAAAGATAAATCCGAGAGCTCATAGTATAGCGGCGGATCATTTGATATTTCCTCCATGCAGTGTAGCTAGTCAGCTGAATACTTTTACTCCGGTGGGAATGGCGATGATTATAGTGGCTGATGTGAAATATGCTCGGGTGTCCACATCTATTCCTACTGTGAATATGTGGTGAGCCCATACGATGAAGCCTAGAAAGCCGATAGACATTATAGCTCATACTATCCCTATATATCCGAATGGTTCTTTTTTGTTGGAGTAGTATGTAACAATGTGAGAGATCATGCCAAAGCCAGGAAGAATAAGGATATATACTTCAGGATGTCCAAAAAATCAGAATAAATGCTGGTAAAGAATAGGGTCGCCTCCCCCAGCTGGGTCGAAGAAGGAGGTGTTAAGATTGCGATCAGTTAGGAGTATTGTGATTCCGGCAGCTAGGACTGGGAGTGAGAGGAGTAGGAGGACTGCTGTAATGAACACAGATCAGACAAATAGGGGTGTCTGATATTGACTCATCGCTGGTGGTTTTATATTAACAATTGTTGTAATAAAATTAATTGCCCCTAGAATAGAGGAAATACCGGCCAGGTGGAGTGAAAAGATAGTGAGGTCCACGGAGGGTCCTGGGTGCGACATATTTCCTGCTAGAGGGGGATAGACAGTTCATCCAGTCCCTGCGCCAGCTTCTAGAGTTGAGGATGCAAGTAAGAGAAGGAGTGATGGGGGTAAGAGTCAGAAACTTATGTTATTTATTCGAGGAAATGCTATGTCGGGGGCACCAATTATTAGCGGGATGAGTCAGTTTCCAAAGCCTCCAATTATGATGGGTATTACTATGAAGAAAATTATAATGAATGCATGGGCAGTGACAATAACGTTGAAAATGTGGTCGTCTTCTATGAGACTCCCTGGTTGACCCAGCTCTGCACGAATTAGGAGGCTCAAGGCAGTTCCTACTGCTCCAGCTCATGCACCAAATAATAAATATAACGTTCCAATGTCTTTGTGATTAGTTGAGAATAGTCAGCGGCTTATGAACATGGGTGGGTAAAATGGCTGAGTAAGCATTAGACTGTAAATCTAAAGACAGAGGAGTAACCCCTCTTTTTACCAGCTCCGAGGTGGATTCTCATGTTGAATTGCAAGTTCAAAGAAGCAGCTTCAATGCTGCCGGGGCTTCTCCCGCCTTTTTTCCCCTAGAGGCGGGAGAAGTAGATTGAAGCCAGTTGTTTAGGTTATTTAGCTGTTAACTAAATTTTTGTGGGTTAAAGTCCCATCAATCTAGGAAGGGCTTAGCTTAATTAAAGTATTTGATTTGCGTTCAATTGATGCAAAGTGGAATTTGCAGTCCTTAGGTTTATCAGAAATTAAGTAATTTTTACTTACTGAGGGCTTTGAAGGCTCTTGGTCTTATTAACCTAAATTTCTATATTAATAGTATTAGTGGTATTGTTGGAAGTAGGAATATAGATGAGATTATAAGTGGAGCTATAAGTGGTGTTAGTTTTATATGTTTTAATTGTCAGTTGATCTTTGTGTTGTTGGATGTAGGAAATATTGTCATTGAAATAGAGTATGTTAGGCGCATATAGAAGTAAAGATTTATTAGTGTCAGTATAGCGATGGTGAGGGGGAGGATGGGGTTACTGTTTTTTGTAAGCTCTTGTATGATAGCTCATTTAGGGGAAAACCCTGTTAGTGGGGGTAGGCCTCCTAGGGATATTATTATTGTTGGGAACATGGGTATTATTCATGTGAATTTATTCCAGGTGTGGGATAGTGATAGGGTTGTTATGTTTGAGTTTAGGTTAAAGATTAAGAGCGTAGGGATTGTTAATAGGATGTAGATTAGGAGGTTTAGTACGGTGATGTTTGGGTCGTGGAATAATACTGCCATTATTCATCCTATATGAGTGATTGATGAGTAGGCCAGGATTTTGCGCAGTTGTGTTTGGTTGAGTCCTCCTCAGCTGCCAACTATAATTGATAGAATTGAGATTGTTAGTAGGATGTTTAGGTTTATTGAGGGATAGATTTGAGTAATAATTGATATGGGGGCTAGTTTCTGTCATGTGAGGATTAGTATGGTGGGGGCTAGGGGAATGCCTTGAGTTACTTCTGGAAGTCAGAAGTGGAGGGGAGCTATTCCTAGTTTTATTATCAGGGCAATTAGTATTGTTGTGGATAGGGTTTGGTGAGAGAAGGGGTTGATTGTTCATTGTCCTGAGGAGAGATAGTTGAGGAGGGCGGTTATTAAGAAGATTATGGATGCGGTTGCTTGTACTAGAAAGTATTTGGTGGATGCTTCTGTGGATCGGGGGTTTGTACTCTTGGCTAGTGTTGGTACGATAGCTAGTATATTTAGTTCTAGGCCTATTCAAATTAGGAATCAGTGGGCGCTGAATATTGCAATTATTGTCCCTATTAGGATTGTAAGAGAAATGAAGAGGTGGGCGATGGGATTAATGTTAGTACGGGAAGGGTTTAACCAACATTTTCGGGGTATGGGCCCGATAGCTTATTTAGCTGACCTTACTGGTTAGAATGTGGTGTAATAGGTAGCACGGAGATTTTTGATTTCTCAGGCACGGGTTCGATTCCTGTAGTTCTAGAAATAAGAGGGCTGAGACCTCTATAATTTACTCTATCAAAGTAACTCTTTTGTCAGACATATTTCTTATGTTTGGGGTGGGATGCTGGATGTTAGGGTAGGTAGTGAGATGTATCACATACATAGGGCTAATGTAAGTGGTAGGAACTTTTTTCATAGAAGATGTATTAGTTGGTCGTAGCGAAGTCGTGGGTATGCGGTACGGACTCATAGGAATAAGGCAGTTAATAGGAGAGTTTTGATTATAAAGTTTGTTGTGTAGGATTCTGGGAGGGCTGTATTGTGGGGGGTTGCTATGAAGATGGTAGTAGTTAGGGCATTTATTATAATGATGTTTATATATTCTGCTATGAAGAATAGGGCGAAAGAGCCAGCAGCATATTCGATATTAAATCCTGAGACTAGTTCTGATTCGCCCTCTGTTAGGTCGAAGGGGGCTCGGTTAGTTTCTGCTAGTGTGGAGATAAATCATATTGTAGTAAGGGGTCATGCTGGAAGTAAGAGTCAGGAATGTTCTTGTGTTGTAATTAATGAGTGGATATTGAATGAACCGCTTATTAGTAGGGTTGATAGTAGGATAATAGCTAGAGTGACTTCGTAGGAGATTGTTTGGGCTACGGCTCGTAGTGCACCGATTAGTGCATAGTTTGAATTGGATGCCCATCCGGACCATAGAATTGAATAGACGGCTAAGCTTGATGTTGCAAGTACAAATAAAAGACCTAGGTTGAAGTTGACAAGGGGGTGCGGTATAGGTAGCGGGGTTCATAGGATAAGGGCAACTGAAAGGGCTAGAATAGGGGCAATTACGTATAGAGTTGTGGTGGATGTTGTAGGAAGTAGGGGCTCTTTGGTGAAAAGTTTTATTGCATCAGCAATTGGTTGGAGTACTCCATATGGGCCGATGGTGTTAGGGCCTTTGCGAAGTTGTATGTAGCCTAAAATTTTTCGTTCTGTAAGTGTCAAGAAGGCCATGGCGATTAGGGCGGGGATAATTAGTAGAAGTAGGTTAATTATAAACACGTTGTTAAGAAGAGGAGTTGAACCTCTGGTTATAAAGTTTTAAGTTTTATGCAATTACCGGGCTCTGCCATCTTAACTAGCCCTTATTCTTGGGTGAGGGTAATAGTTCGTTGATTGAGATAGGAGTCATCTGATTTATGAGGGCGCTTTGTTAAGTGGGCTCTATTTCTCTTGTCCTTTCGTACTGGGAGGAATATTTAATAGATAGAAACCGACCTGGATTTCTCCGGTCTGAACTCAGATCACGTAAGACTTTAATCGTTGAACAAACGAACCGTTAATAGCGGCTGCACCATTGGGATGTCTTGATCCAACATCGAGGTCGTAAACCCTATTGTCGATATGGACTCTAAAATAGGATTGCGCTGTTATCCCTAGGGTAACTTGGTCCATTGATCAAGTTATTGGATCAATAGGGGTAGGTTTACTTAGACTAGTGAGGTCTTGGTATGTGTTTTTCGGGGGCTGTGCTATGCTCCGAGGTCACCCCAACCGAAATTCATAGTACATTGATGATAAGTTAGTGCCTATGGGTTTTTAGTATATTGATTTGTACTATTAAATTGAAGCTCCATAGGGTCTTCTCGTCTTATTTGTATATATCCGCCTCTTCACGGATAGGTCAATTTCACTGATTGGAAGTAAGAGACAGTTAAACCCTCGTGTGGCCATTCATACAAGTCCTTATTTAGAGAACAAGTGATTATGCTACCTTTGCACGGTTAGGGTACCGCGGCCGTTGAACATAGGTCACTGGGCAGGCAGTGCCTCTAATATTGGTAATGCTAGAGGTGATGTTTTTGGTAAACAGGCGGGGGTAGAGTTTGCCGAGTTCCTTTTACTTTTTTTAATCTTTCCTTAGTGCATGCCTGTGTTGGGTTAACAGTTAGAGTAATAGTGTGTTAGGTCGTAGGGTTCTGTGGTTTAGCTGTTAACTAACGGTAATTGTTTTGGTCTGGGATAAGCTTATGCAGGGAGAATAATTTCATGTTACTTATACTAACATTATTGCTTCTATTAGTTAATAGATTAGTCCAATGTGTAATAGGAGTTCGGTAGTATGTATAGGATTAAGAGTTGTTGTATGTTGAGCTTAAACGCTTTCTTAATTGATGGCTGCTTCTAGGCCAACTGTGGTGGTGAAGTGTCTTACTCTCTATATTAAGGTTGTTCTCTTTGGTCTAAAGAGCTGTTCCTCTTTAGACTAACAGTTAAACTTACGAGGGGATTGGGTGTTTCTATAGGTAAGTTTAAAGCTGAACTAAAATTCTGTCTTGGACAACCAGCTATCACCAGGCTCGATAGGTTTGTCGCCTCTACCCATAGATTTTCCCACTATTTTGCCACATAGACGGGTGTGCTCTTCTAGCTATCTTTGGGTAGCTCGTCTGGTTTCGGGGGGCGTTGTTGAAGTTCTCTATATAAGGCCATATCTAGTTAATTCATTATGCAGAAGGTAGAAGGATTTATCTTTGCTTTTTTATGCCTATGAGGTTGTCTTTCCCTTGCGGTACTGTATCTATTGCTCCTAGGGTAAAATTTCTATCGCCTATACTTTTATAAAGGGTAAATGATTTGATTAATATATTTATGTAGTAGAGCTGGATAGGATTTGGGCTAGGGTTGGCTCAAAGTGATCAATTATTTTGAGATCTTCCGGGTGTAGGCCGGGTGCTTTGTTTTAAGCTACACTTTGATTAATCCAAGCGCACTTTCCAGTACGCTTACCATGTTACGACTTATCCCCTCTACATCAGTGTTTAGTGGCTTAGTTGTTAATGTACTTTGTGTGATGGTTGAGGAGGGTGACGGGCGGTGTGTGCGTGCTTAATGGCCTTGCTTCAATCAAGCTCTCTATTCTTGGTTTACTGCTAAATCCACCTTGTACCCTTAGGTTTCATAAGGGGTTTCGTGTAATTTTCTAGTTTAGAAAATGTAGCCCATTTCTTCCCACTTCATAGGCTGCACCTTGACCTAACGTTTTTATGATGATACTCCTGCTTACTTTGCGATCTTTAGGGAGTTTGCTGAAGGTGGCGGTATACAGGCTGGGGGCAAGAGGTGGTAAGGTATATCGGGGTTTATCGGTTATAGAACAGGCTCCTCTAGACGGATGTAAAGCACCGCCAGGTCCTTTGAGTTTCAAGCTGTTGCTTGTAGTGTTCTGGCGAATAATTTTGTTGTTAAAATTATTAAGGTTTAGGGCTAAGCATAGTGGGGTATCTAATCCCAGTTTGTACCTTAGCTATAGTGTATTCAGGTTATTAAAGCCACTTTCGTAGGATATTTTACTGTAACCGGGGTTTTTTACAACTTGGTTATAGGTCAGCTTTATTGACATGAAATCTTAAACACTCTTTACGCCGGGCTTTATTAACTTGAGTCAATCGTATGGCCGCGGTGGCTGGCACGAAATTGACCGACTCTGATAATCAGCGTAGCTTAGTTGAACTTTCGTTCATTGCTAAAAGTTTGTCACTGCTGTCTCCCGTGGGGGTGTGGCTAAGCAAAGCGTCTTGAGCTGCGTATGTGCGTGCTTGATGCTCACTCCTCATGTTCTGGCGTTCTAGAGGGCATTTTCACAGGGCTGTGGATACTTGCATGTGTAATCTCGCTGAGAGCTAATAGAAAGGCTAGGACCAAACCTTTGTGTTTATGGGGTGGTAGTGGCCCTTCTAGACATTTTCAGTGTCTTGCTTTAAATATTAAGCTACATGAAC